GAAAAACCCTTAACAATGGAAGAAGGGGGGGTAAGGGTAAGAAAGAAAGAGGGAGATGTAAAAATAGAAAGGGCTCCCGAAACGAAGGGGACTAAACATAAACAGGAACTCTTCTGGTTTGAATTTGTTGAAAAACTTCCTGTGATCCTTCTTTTTGATTATAAAGATTGGAATCGACCATTACGGTACATAAAAAACAATGACAGGGATTTTAAAGGGGCTGTAAAAAGCGAAACGTCACAATATTTTTTTGATACATGCCGAAGTGATGGAAAACAAAGAATCTCTTTTACATATCCGCCCAGTTTGTCAACTTTTTTGGAAATGATACAAAGAAGAATAGACGAGTTCACGCTCGAAAAACCATCCTATGATGAACTGTATAATCATTGGGTTTATACAAAGAACAAAAAAAAGAACAAGATAAAAAACGAATTACTTAATAGAATTAAGGCTCTAGACATGGGATTTCTTTCTCGGGATATACTTGAAAAAAGAACTAGATTGGTTAAGGATAATGATAAGACTCAAAAAAAAGACCGGCCTAATCAAAAATTATACTTGTCTCAAGAGTATGATCCTTTTTTGAACGGACCATATCGTGGAACACCCCAACAGTGGTTTTCACCTTCAATCAGAAATAAAACAAATTTTAGAAAGACAGTTAAAATAAATAAGATTCATGGTATCCTTCTTTCTGGTACTGATTACACTGATTACCAAGACTTTAAACAGAAAGAATTTGAACAGAAAATGGATACATTTTTTAAAAAAGAATTTTCAACAGAAATTAATATTTTTTTAACTTTCATCCGTAAATTTGCTAGAAAAACAGGATTGAGTCTCAATTTGAAGGTCCCTTCTTTATTTTCAGAAGAAAAACATGATAAAAAAAGCGAAAAATCTATTGGAATCAAAGAAATCGGTAAAAAGGTTGGAATCAAAGAAATCTGTAAAAAAGTCCCTCGATGGTCATCCAAATTAATCAGCGAAATGGAAGCAGAATTTCTCGACTACGCATATGGGAGAGTGCAGAAAGAACCTCATCTTTGCTCAAGAGCAATGAAAGAAATGGTGCTATCTAAAGAACCGAAAAATTTGGCTGATCCCTATGCGCGCCAAGACTACGCGATTTACCTAGATATGTTGAATGAGCCGGATTTTGAGCGAGACCTAATCATGAGTTCTACACGCGCTCAAAGGCGGAAAGTTATTATTTTGAAACTGCTTCACCCAAAGCCGCAGTCCCCGCTTTTTTGGGGCAAAATCAAAAGTGTCCTCGGTTATTTTTTTACTCATCCAATAAAATTTATTTTTATAAATTGGATGGGTAAAAGAACAAAATCCAAAATTTTAAATTCTACAAAAAAACAGACAAAAACAAGAGAGGAAAAAGCGAAGATCACATCCCAGGAAAAAAACAGGGAAGAACTACTGCGGATAGAAATGGAGGGCGTATGGGAAAACCTGCCGTATGGCTCGGGAATACGAAGTTCCTTATTACTAATGCAATCGTTTCTTAGAAAAAATATAAGTCTCCCTTTACTCATAATAGCTAAAAATATTGGCCGTTTATTATTTTTGCAAGTTCCTGAGTGGGTTGAGGATTTTCAGGAATTGAATAGAGAAAGGCATTTTCCATGCACCCATCTTGGTGTTGGACTAAACGATCAAGAGGTTTTGACCCATTTGATGGAAGAAGGTTTTGACATAAAAATCCTATATCCTTTCCGCTTGAAACCTTGGCACAGATCTAAGCTAAAAGCTCCTCGCAGAAATCGAATCAAAAAGAAAAAAAAACGAAATCTACAAAAGGAAGTGGAAGAGAATTTTGGTTTTTTAACCATTTTGGGAATGGAAACTGAATATCCTTTCGGTTCTCCCCGAAAAATATCTTCTTTGATGACTTCCTTTTTTAAACCCATTTTTAAGAAACTAGGAAAACAAATGAAAAAAAAGAAGGCTTTTAAAGATTTGAAAATTCTAGGAGTTTTCAAACAAGTAATATCAGAATTCTCAAAGAGAAATCAAATTCCATTAGTTAGATCGAAAAAAATAGATGAATCAAGTGAAACTCAAAAAGATTCTGTAATCAACAATCAGATAATTGAAGAATCGTTTACTCAAATTCAATCTATAGATCGGGCAAATTCTTTACAGACAGAACAAAAAATGAAGAATCTAACTGAACAAGAAATGAAGAATCTAACTGATAGAACAAGCACAATCAAAAATAAAATACAAAGACTTACAAAAGATAAAAAAAAAGAAACTTCCGGAATAAATAGTAGTCTAAATTCTAATGTAGAATCACAACCCCTAAAAAGGATTTGGCAAATATTAAAACGAAGAAACGCTCGATTAATTAGTCAATTACATTATTTAAAATTATATTATTTTCTCAAAATTTTTATTGAAAAAATATACATAGATATCTTTCCACGTATCATTAATATTGCCAGAATCAATACACAACCTTTACCAGAAAAAATTATTGAGAAATACATTTCTAATAATGAAAGAAATCAAAAAAAAATGAACTTTTTTTCGGTTTCGACTATCAAAAAGGCACGTTCTAATTATACTATTAGAACTACTAAGGAAAATTCACATATCTTTTATGACTTATCTTCCTTGTCGCAAAGATATGTATTTTTAAAATTATCACAACCCCAAGCTATTAACTTGTCTAAGTTAAGATCTGTTCTTCAATATCATGGAACATCTTTTTTTCTTAAGACTGCAATAAAGGATTCTTTTGAAATACAAGGAATATTCCATTCCGAATTAAGGCATAAGAAACCTCGAAGTTATGATCAATGGAAAAACTGGTTAAGAGGCCATCCTCAATACAACTTATCTCCGATTAGATGGTCTAGATTAATACCACAAAAATGGCGAAATAGAGTCAATCAACGTTGTACGGCTGAAAATAAAGATTTTAAAAAATGGAGTTCAGATGAAAATGAAAAAGACCTATTATTTCATTACACAAATCTAAATTTGTGTAAAGTATATTCAGTACCAAATCAACAAGAGAATTTTCAAAAATACTATAGATATGGTCTTTTATCATATAAATCTATTAATTATGAAACTAAGAAAGACTCATCTATTTATGGATCACCATTACAAGTAAATAAGAAGAAAAATCTTTCTTATAATTACACTATACACAAATTATTTAATGTTAATGAGGATATTGATCTCAATAATTTTCTAAGAAGGGCTAATATTATTGATAGTGACAAAAAGCCAGATCGAAAATATTTTGATTGGAAAATGCAAAATTTTGCTCTAAGCCAATTTGATATTGATAATGATAATAAAGCTTTTCATTATATTCAAATTCGTCAAAATCCAGAGATCAATCCACCCAATTCCAAAGAAATCTTTTTTGATTGGATAAAAATAGATAAAGAAAGACTAAGTAACCCCGTAACAAATTGGGACTGCGAACCTTGGTTCTTCCCAGAACATGTGCTACTTTATACTGCATATAAAGTGAAACCATGGATTATACCAAGTCCACTTTTTCTTGGAAATTTGTCTTTCCCTATTAGTTTTAGTGAAACTAATAAAGAGATTCAAACTCAAAAAAATTGGGATTTTATACCCATTGAAAAAAGACTTCTTGTATCAAGGACAGGAACAGAAATTATAGAAACACCTTCTGAGGACTTGTACATGAAAATAGGTGGCGAAGCGTTTAGAGGAAGAATAAGAACCCCCGATTTAGTTCAGTATCGGCTTTTTCAATTGAAATGGTACAATTCTTTTGTGGGGAAACCAATACCCAGACTAATGCAACAATTTTCAGCCCAGCTAGAGTGGAATCTAAATTCCAAAAAAATAAGCGGCTGGGTGTTAACCTATCTGAGAAATAACCTATTGACTATAAATCAACATCTCATTCACTATGAAACTACACTAGAGATGGATGAACTGGGGCAACTTGAGGTAGTGATTCTCGAATCAAATCGTCTGTATCTAGGAACTTATAGCCAAATTATTATGTATCAGACCATACGCATTTCGTTGGTTGATCAAAGTAAGCAAGAAATTAATCAAAAATACCGAAACCAAAGATATCTTAGCCATCAAAGAAGAACAGGAAATAGAAAGAAAAATCATTATGATTTTCTTGTTCCCGAAACTATTTTATCATCTAGACGTCGTAGAGAGTTGAGAATTCTAATTTCTTTCAACTTAAAGAATAGGAATGGTGTGGATAAAAATCCAATACTTTGCACCGAGCCTAAGATAAGAAACTGGGGTTTATTTTTGAATAAAAGTAAACATCTTGGTAGAAATCAAAAAAAATTAATGAAATTCTTAATGAAATTCAAGTTCTTTCTTTGGCCTAATTATCGATTAGAAGATTTAGCTTGTATGAATCGTTATTGGTTTGATACCAATAATGGGAGTCGTTTCAGCATGTTAAGGATATATATGTATCCACGATTCAAAATTCGTTGACGGTACATTCTTTCTCTATATTCCCTTGTATCGAGCTTTCAAAGGGCTCATTCAAGACTTACTCGAACAATACCCTATAATTCTAATTATAGGGTATTATGAAAGTAAACAAAACGGCGTAACATATGCCTTGTCTTACATCCCAGTTTCATATAAAATGCTACGATACTAAGTCAATGACGTATCAATTAGATCTACAAATGCATCAAGGAAATCTTCGTAATTTTAGGTTTCAGTTATTCACTTTTGTGAGTGTAAAAACCCTCTTTTTATATCCCTATCCGAATCCAATTCAAAATTGGATTGATTCATATTAATTGATAAAATAAGCAATCCATAAAGAAATAAAAATTCTTGTGTATACTACATTAAAATAGCCGGTATTATTATTACTGATCAATCAAATTCATATCTGTTCTGTAAAAGGGGGAGGGGGAAATTCTTTTATGCTAAAAGATGCATTCGTTTCAATTATTTTGCAAGAGGAAAACAAAGAAAACAGAGGGTCCGCTGAATTTCAAGTAGTTAATTTCACCAATAAGATACGGAAACTTACTTTACATTTGAAATTGCACAAAAAGGACTATTCGTCTCAGAGAGGCCTGCTCAAAATTCTGGGAAAACGTCAACGGCTGCTGGCTTATTTGTCAAACAAAAACAGAATACGTTATAAAGAATTAATTGGTCAGTTGAATATTCGAGAAACAAAAGCTGATTAATTTGAAGAGTTGGTTTGAATTATTCGCTTCAATTGTAATGTAATGAACTTCTTTTCGCTTTCAGCAATTCATGGAAGAATGAATCGGGAAAAAACCTATGACTACGCCAGTTACAAGAAAAGACCTCATGATAGTCAATATGGGTCCTCACCACCCATCAATGCATGGTGTTCTTCGACTCATTGTTACTCTAGATGGAGAAGATGTTATTGACTGTGAACCAGTATTGGGTTATTTACATAGAGGTATGGAAAAAATTGCGGAAAACCGAACAATTATACAATATTTGCCTTATGTAACACGTTGGGATTATTTAGCTACTATGTTCACAGAAGCAATAACTGTAAATGCACCGGAGCAGTTAGGCAATATTCAAGTACCTAAAAGGGCCAGCTATATCAGAGTCATTATGCTGGAGTTAAGTCGTATAGCTTCGCATTTGTTATGGCTTGGCCCTTTTATGGCAGATATTGGGGCACAGACCCCTTTCTTCTATATTTTTCGAGAAAGAGAATTGATATATGACCTATTCGAAGCTGCCACCGGTATGCGAATGATGCATAATTTTTTTCGTATCGGAGGGGTAGCTGCTGATTTACCTCATGGATGGATAGATAAATGTTTGGATTTTTGCGATTATTTTTTAACAGAGGTTGCTGAATATCAAAATCTTATTACACGCAATCCTATTTTTTTAAAACGAGTTGAAGGAGTAGGCATTATTGGTGGAAAGGAGGCAATAAATTGGGGTTTATCGGGACCAATGCTACGAGCTTCCGGAATACAATGGGATCTTCGTAAAGTTGATCAGTATGAGTGTTACGACGAGTTCGATTGGGAAGTCCAATGGCAAAAAGAGGGGGATTCATTAGCTCGTTATTTAGTACGAATCAATGAAATGGCAGAATCCATAAAAATGATTCAACAGGCTCTAGAAGGAATTCCGGGGGGGCCCTATGAGAATTTAGAAATCCGACGCTTTGATACACTAAGAGATCCGAAATGGAATGATTTTGACTATCGATTTATTAGTAAAAAACCTTCTCCGACTTTTGAATTGTCGAAGCAAGAACTTTATGTGAGAGTTGAAGCCCCAAAAGGAGAATTGGGAATTTTTCTGATAGGAGATAAGAGTGTTTTTCCTTGGAGATGGAAAATCCGACCACCGGGTTTTATCAATTTGCAAATTCTTCCTCAGCTAGTTAAAAGGATGAAATTGGCTGATATTATGACGATATTAGGTAGCATAGATATCATTATGGGAGAAGTTGATCGTTAAAATGATAATTGATACAACAGAAGTACAAGCTATCAATTCTTTTTCGAGATTGGAATCCTTAAAAGAAGTCGATGGGATCATATGGATGCTTGTTCCTATTTTCAGTCTTGTATTAGGAATCACAATAGGTGTACTAGTAATTGTTTGGTTAGAAAGAGAAATATCTGCAGGGATACAACAACGTATTGGACCTGAATACGCCGGTCCTTTTGGAATTCTTCAAGCTCTAGCAGATGGTACAAAATTACTTTTCAAAGAGAATCTTCTGCCATCTCGAGGAGATATTCGTTTATTCAGTATCGGACCATCCATCGCAGTCATATCGATTCTACTAAGTTATTTAGTAATTCCTTTTGGTTATCATCTTGTTCTAGCTGATCTCAGTATCGGTGTTTTTTTATGGATTGCAATTTCAAGTATTGCTCCCATTGGACTTCTTATGTCAGGATATGGATCAAATAATAAATATTCCTTTTTAGGCGGTTTACGAGCTGCTGCTCAATCAATTAGTTATGAAATCCCATTAACTCTATGTGTGTTATCAATATCTCTACGTGTGATTCGTTGAGACATAAAATTTATCCTACTTCTTTTCTTTCTAGAAAGGGCCTTTGCTGAGTTGAATATATTTTTATTTTTGATTCATCATTCGGGTTGATGAACTAAACCAGATAGTTATATGAGTGAAAGAAACAGCTTCGAAATTTGCAGTAAAAAGATTGAATCTCATTTTCTATGTACAAGAGTGAAGTGAAAGTAAACATAAATATTAGAAACTGTTTACCCCAAGATTGGTTAATTAGTGATCATGGCTTGAAGCGGGTGCAAAAGATCAACTATATGGGTTTTTTACTATCTATTACCATACATGTATTACCCTAATGGCGAATTCGCAAAAGAGGTGGATAGTTAGGAACACCAAGGTACACAAAGGATTCGTAATAGAGATTATGTAAGTTATTCAACAGGATTTTTCTGTGCATAAGCATAAAAGGAATTCTAATTGGAACTTTAAGTTGGTAG